AAGGACCAACCCTTTAATTAATTCATTTTTTTTTACTTTCACTTTTTAACTTTCTTAATTTTTTATTTACGACAAAATAAAAATAAAAACGAAATATTAAATTATTGAGTAGTCTACTTCCCTTCAAATGATGAACCCCCCTTTAAATTTAAAATTAAAGGAATACTTTGGGACTCGTAAGGGATTTACTTGTCTATATATCGTTTCGTTTCATTCGATCTTTTAGGTCCCTACTTACCTCGACGGCTATGTCATTATGCCCCTTGAAGCATATATGCGATAAATAGACTTCTGTAACCATGTCATATTTACTTGCTTTAACAGAACCTCTCTCTAAAAGAAGTGAAATGTCACATTCCACTAAAAAATCTTTTTTTTTCACGGGGTATAACTAGCAATTCCTATTTAGCTGTTACGGAATCGACCATGGATCAATTCCCCTGGGGATATTGAATACACCCATAATTCTGAGCTCCATGTTACTCCTTCCAAGAACCATGTCAGAGTCAGGGGCATCCCAATCAGATTGAATGGGATGACAGTTTAGTAGTGCAAATCTGTAAAATGCGAATTTCGATCAAATCACACATCGCAATATACTAGGCCTTCTAATTCCTTAAGGGGTTTATCTAAAAGATTCGCGATATAACTAGGAAGGCGCTTCAAATACCACACATGAGTTACTGGACATGCGAGTTTGATGTATCCCATTTGATATCTTCGTATCCGAGAATCAACAAATTCCACACCGCATTCTTCACAAAATTTCGGGTCCTCTTTTTCCGCTCCGATCACTCGATAATTTCCACAAGCACAAATTCCACTTTTTATGGGTCCAGAGATTCTTTCACAAAACAATCCATCTTTTTCCGGTTTATTGGTTTTATAATGAAAAGTATAGGGCTTTGTCACCTCTCCAACTATCTCCCCATTTGGTAGGATTTTGTTGGCCCAAGCCCTTATTTGTTGAGGAGACACTAATCCAATTCGAAGTTGTTGATGTTTATACCGGTCGATCATAGAATAGAAATTCTGATTCATTCGGATCAAACTTCCTTCCGATTAATCTGAAAATTCTTCTCAGATACAAGGAAATGGTTCAGTTCCAGAGCCAAAGATCGTAGTTCTCGAACGAGCAATCGAAAAGATTCTGGGGCATCCTCAGGATTCGGTACTGTTCCTCCAATGATCGTAGCACCAAGTAATTCTTGACGAGCTCTAATATGATCAGATTTATAAGTAAGCATCTCTTGTAAAATATGAGCAACACCAAATCCCTCTAGAGCCCAAACTTCCATTTCCCCTACTCGTTGCCCCCCTTGCTTGGCCCTTCCTCTAAGGGGTTGTTGTGTAACAAGTGCGTAATGCCCACTCGAACGTCCATGGATTTTATCATCAACTTGATGAATTAATTTTAGGATATAGGACTTGCCTATTAGAACAGGTTGTTCAAAAGGATCTCCTGTTCTTCCATCAAATATTCTGCTTTTTCCCGGAAACTCGGGTTCAAATACCCATGGGTTTTTTGTTTGCTTACCAGCTTCATATAATTCGGAAAACACTAGTTTTCTCGAAGCCTCTTGCTCATATCTCTCATCAAAAGGTGCTATTCTATAATGTCTCTTTAGTAGATCCCCTGCTAACCCGAGCGAACATTCAAATATCTGTCCTACATTCATTCGTGAGGGTACTCCTAATGGATTGAAGACCATATCAACAGGTGTTCCATCTTGCAAGTAAGGCATATCTTGTCTAGACAAAATTTTAGAAATGATACCTTTATTCCCATGTCTTCCAGCTACTTTATCACCCACTTTGATTTCACGTTTCTGTAAAATATATACATGAATCTTTTCTGGATTATAGCCGGAACCCGTCTTTTTCTGGATCCATCTCACATCAATAACTCGACCTCTTCCGCCTATAGGTAGTTTTAGAGAAGTTTCTTTTGAAGTGGATACCTGAATGCCAAGTATGGCTCGTAATAATCTATCCTCGGGGGCATACGAGGATTCGTTCGCTATCTGAGGTGTTAATTTACCTATTAAAATATCGCCGGTTTCTATCCAAGATCCCAGCATTACAATTCCATTTCTGTCTAAATTTCGGAGTAAATGAGCCTCTAAATGAGGTATTTCTTTAGTAATTCTTTCGGGACCTTGACTTGTCACATGAGTCTGAATTTCATATTTCCGTATGTGAAAAGAAGTATAAATATCTTCACACACCAGCCGTTCGCTAATTAGTACTGCGTCTTCAAAATTGTAACCTTCCCACGGCATATAAGCTACTAATACGTTTTTTCCTAAAGCGAGTTCCCCACCAACTGTAGCCGCCCCATCCGCTAAAATTTGCCCCTTTTTAATGCATTTACTCTGCTGAACCTGAGGTTTTTGATGCATACAAGTATTTTTGTTGGAACGTTGATACATAACTAATGGAATGTTTATAGTGTCCCCATTACTTGATAAAATGATCTTGTGGGTATCAGTATAAATGATCTTTCCTTCGCGTTCAGCTATAACAGACACCCCCGAATCTAGAGCCGTTTGGCGTTCCAGCCCAGTTCCAACAATGCACTTCTCGGATCGAGAAAGAGGAACTGCTTGGCGCTGCATATTAGAACTCATTAAAGCCCGATTCGCATCATTATGTTCGATAAACGGAATGAGGGAAGCCCCAATAGAAAAATAAGAAAAAATACTTCTAAAACGAATCTGTTCCCATGCAATAGTCAAAAATTCTTGACGGTATCGAGCCGGAACAACTTGTTCTTCTTGAACACCCCGATTCAAGGCCAAAGAATTTCCTGCGGCTACCATATAATATTCATCTCTATTTGGTGATAAATAAATTATCTGTGCCTCTTTTGATCTCTCAGACATTTTATAAAGCGGACTCTCTATAGATCCCCAAGGACCAATCCTCACATGAATAGCTAAAGATCCAATAAGTCCAACATTGATTCCTTCAGACGTGTCAATTGGGCAAATACGCCCATAGTGGCTCGGGTGGATATCTCGTATCCGAAAGCTAGCAGTTCGTCCCGTCAATCCTCCAGGACCCAAATAACTCAATTTTCGCCCATGAACAATTTGTGTCAATGGATTAGTTCGATCCAAAACTTGAGATAAAGGGTGTAGTCCAAAAAAGGATTCATAAGTGGTTGTTAATGAAGTTGAAGTTACCAAATTTTGAGGAGTCGGTATCAATTTATGTCGGATTGCTCCACATATAGTTCCTCGAATCGAATTTTCTAAACGAACAAGAGCCAATCCGAATTGATCTTGTAACAGATCTGCTACAGAGCGAATACGTTTATTTTTCAAGTGATTCATATCGTCAAATGTACCCATTCCAAATTGAATTCCGATCAAACGATCCGCAGCAGCCAATAGATCTCGTGGTAACAAAAATGTATTGTTCTGAGGTATATCAAGATTCAGTCTCCGGTTCATATTTCGTCGACCAATCCTTCCTAATTCACATCTTTGTTGAAAAAATTTCTTTTGTAATTCCTTACATAAGGACTCAGAAAATACCGGATCCCCACCGACACAAGCAAATTGTTGATAAAACTCCAAAATGGCATTTTCTTTTGATCCAATCTTTTTTTTCTCCTTATCATTCGAGAAAGACAAGAAAATTTCAGGGTAACAAACATTATCTAGAATTTCTCTTAGATTTGAACCCATAGCTGATGATAAAACTAGAATAGATATTTTTTGTTTCCTACTTACACGTGCCCATATCCTTGTTCTTCTATCAATTTCTAATTCCGATCTTCCTCCCCAATCTGATATTATAGTGCTGGTATAGACAGAATTTCCGTTATGATCCAATTCTGAACGATAATAAATACCGGGACTTTGCAATATTTGATTGATCACAATTCTGTATATTCCATTTACTATAGAAGTTCCCAGGGAATTCATTAGAGGAATGTTTCCAATAAAAACAGTTTGTTGTTGCATATCCCTACCGGTTTTCAAAATGACTCCCGCAGGGACATATAATTCAGAAGAATATGTGAGTGATTCATACACAGCATCTCTTTCCTTTATCAGGGGCTCCACCAATTGATACCTTTCCACAAATAATTGAAATTCCATTTCTTGATCTCTATCTTCAATTTTTGGAAACTTATGAAATTCTTCCGTCAAACCCTGATTAATGAACCTACAAAATCCCTCAAATTGTATCTGACTAAATCCAGGTATTGTGGACATTCCCTCATTTCCATTCCGAAGCATCTTAATCTTAAGTTTCCTATTTATTTTTATTGAAAAAATTCAATTATTGATTCACTATTCATCGAACCATATGGATCGACCTAGCAATAATAGAATGTATATTCTGTTTACTGAATCACATAAAATTTTAGTCAACTCCATATATCTATTTCAAACGTATGAACGGAGACGGGACGGCGGAATAAAGAACATTTTGGGCGCAAGTTAAAATTTTCGACGGGTATAAATTATAAATAAATTGAGAAAATATTTCTGGAAAAAAATTCTGTTACTTACACTTATGGAGCCTTGTATAGAATATCAAAATTGAAACATGAGAATTCTCTATAGGGATATGTACATAAGAGAGAGACCCGTCTCGGTATCTGGGTAACAATTTGTGTTTTGGGGTTTACATATACACATATATGTTGTTATAATTGAAATTGAAAAGTCTTTTTTATTGAAAAAAATGAGATTAGTCATAAATCGGTCATAAATAAATTTTCTTTTCTTTTTCCATTCAAGGAAATCAAATTTGATCTCCGATAAAAATTGAAGAACCATTCACTAATTTCAATTTAAAGACTAATTTAAAGTAAATTGTTAATGGTTCCAATTTGTCCTGAATTTTTCAGTCTGTCGCCAGAATTTGACTCTCAATAGAAAAGAAACGAGAAGATAAATTTTGAAATGATGTATATATATTTTGAGATATAATAAATCGAAGAAAATAATAGAAACCAGATCAAAAAAAAAAGGAATTTGTTTTTAAGTACAACGGGATTCAAGATAAAAAAAGAGTTAGTATTATAAATAGAATATGGATAAATTTTTATCTATTTTGGATCGAATTTGGCGGCATGGCCAAGTGGTAAGGCGGGGGACTGCAAATCCTTTATCCCCAGTTCAAATCCGGGTGTCGCCTGATCAACAAAAAATTTTGGATTTCTTTTCTTATTCTGCCGATCTAATTCGATGAATTATTGCTCTGCAAGAAGCGTAGGCAAAGAACTAAGTGGGCGTGTCAATACTTGATTTTTATAAACTATAGCATAGGTTTTAGAAAAGACTGTCACTTTTTTTTCTTAAAATCTGAGTCTAGTCCAAACCAAATCGGCAGTAATAGGGATGAAGCAAAAACCTCAGTTATTAATTTAATAATTGGTAATGATTGATTCTCACCATGTATTGAAACTCATGAAAGGCTATGAGTGCTCAGACATACAATCAGAATAGTTAGTCAACTCTTATAGCATAGAGTAAAGGTAAAAATGAAAAAAAAAAGAATAAAAGAATATATGTATGTAGTAATAGTGGCAGTGGGTTCTACCGATTTTTTCATAGAAAGACAGTAAGCTTAGATCAAATAGAAAATAGAGGTATCTAATATATAGTTATCTATAGAAAAGACGCGTGTATCATCTTGTACTTAATACTTCCTGATTCTACCGGAAATCCTAAAATATTGAACTTGTTGCAAATGTATTCATTGAATTAATTTGGTTCATCAATAGTTTTAAGTCAGAATCCTATTTTGACTCTGTGCCATTGATTCCACTATGATTATTAAATAATAATAGAATAATTCCTTCATAGAAATAGGGGACATAATTCACATGGATATAGTAAGTCTTGCTTGGGCTGCTTTAATGGTCGTCTTTACATTTTCCCTTTCACTTGTAGTATGGGGAAGGAGTGGACTCTAGTGCTGTGGGCACTACAAATACTAAATTGAGTAATCGATTGCTCAATCAAACTGTATCAATTCTTTATTGATCGTTTTGCGAAGCCTTACCTTAAATAAAAAAAAAAAAAGTATTCAAAATTGTACTGGAATAGAGTAATAAATCATTATCATAATTGTATTTTGAAACGAAAATCTACGCATAATAATAATAGGTAATAGGAGATTCTTTCCAAGCTAATTTTGACTAAATAGTCTATATTTTTTTCTAAAAGAAAAGCCATTCTGTTATTATAACACTATATATTTTCTTTCCACTGTAAGCGAAACGATTAGTGCATTTGTTTTAAACTTCTAGAAATTAGAATTTTTTGACTCATCTCATGTTTTGTTTAAACATGAAAAATGGCCAAGTTTACTCTAACCCCTTTTCCAAATCCGAAGAAGTTATCATATAACTCCGCGGATCATCCATTAATTGTTCAATCAATGACTTCTCGAGATGAAAAAAAAAGAAATAGAATTAGAGTTTTATCTTATCTATATGTACATTTAATATATACAAATTTTATCTATATGAAGCCTATATTAATATTAGTATACAATACTAGCTAGTGTGGTAGAAAGAACTATAATATATAGTTCTTTCTACCACACTAGCTTAGATAGTTAATAAGCTACTTCTATTCTGATTCCAGCTCAGCGCAATCATTTCCTTTAAGACTTGACTTATTTATATTTATTATAGTTTAAATTTTTTTCTTTCATTTCTTGAATCATTGAATTGAACTGCTAAGAACCGATAATTCAAGTTTCATTCAAATTAATCATTTTGGCTAACTGTTTTTACATAGATGATAAGTAAAAAAGCAGTAGGAATTAGAATAAACAATGCAGTAGCAATAAATGCGAGAATATTGACTTCCATAATATAATCTTTTTTTCGCAATAACTTAACTCGGGATCTAATCCCATAGAGATGATAAATTTGATTCCTGTAAATTCAATGGGATGAATTGTATCCTGATGATACTGAATCAGATCAATATTATGAATAACAATTTCTGATCTATCAAATCAATTTCTCGTTGAGAATCGAATAGTATAACATAGGGAGATCTTTTATCCATACAAAAAACCATTTTTGATTAGATCAGAAATACCTATCATTAGGTTTTCATCCTTTTTCCACTTGTTCTTTTCTATAACCTATCATCTTATCTTCCTTATACAATTCTTCTACTTATACATATACATGGAATACATAGAATTTTGTATATAAAATTATAAAGTATTATATAACCGGTATTATCTAGGGCATACAGAGAGCCAAACAAGTATAAGTGAGATGTAAAAAGGGTAAGGTTAAGTCTAAAAAATCGACTATTCAAGCTTTACCTTTACTAAGAATAAGAAAAGAAAGAAGCCTTGCTTGGTTTTGTTGGTCTTTTATTTTATGTTATTAGTATATTCTTTGTTGGATTGGAGTTAGAACGTATACATCAAAAATGAAATAGAAAATTGGAATGAGAATGAAATAAATTGTTTCAAATCAGTAGTCATAATTGGGGCTAAAAAAAAATCGAAATTGAGATTTTAAAAAGATGTGCTTTAACCTGAAAAGTACTTCACCGGATAATTAAATTCTATTAAGATTAAGTTCATTGTGTATCATATAATAAACGAAGATATTTTGTGTCTGTACCCCCCCCAAAAAAAAAATATGGGCACTCTATTCCATTAGTACTGGGGGAAGAAAAGGAACTTCCCATATTTATCTGATGAGACATGCGAAACAAAAGAAAAAATTTCCGCGGCGGGAATTTGTTTGATTCTATTTTGCTCCTCGTCTTCCCTTTCGCAAAAATAGAGAAATTCATTTCTCAATTCATTAGATCCTAGTTCGGGACTGACGGGGCTCGAACCCGCAGCTTCCGCCTTGACAGGGCGGTGCTCTGACCAATTGAACTACAATCCCGGCGAGGTGTATACATATACTAGAGTGAGACGGATTATTAGTAACTACGGATTATTAGTAACTAGTGATTATTTTATTTATTGTTAAATATAAATAATCAATCTTTCAATGAGATGAGAAAAAAAATAGATAGAGAAAAATTTTTCTTTATTTCTCTACGAAGCAGGCATTACCCTTTCTTTTCTGTAGGATAAATTAATTATATCCTACTCATGGGGCGGTGAATTCTTGGGCCGAGCTGGATTTGAACCAGCGTAGACAGTCGTCAACGAATTTACAGTCCGTCCCCATTAACCGCTCGGGCATCGACCCAGGAAGAATTCTTTCTATACTTATTGATAATCCATGATCAACTTCCTTTCGTAGTACCCTACCCCCAGGGGAAGTCGAATCCCCGCTGCCTCCTTGAAAGAGAGATGTCCTGAACCACTAGACGATGGGGGCATATCCGCCCGACCGTCATCATACTATAATGATAGTATGAATAGTTTTTTGGAATTGTCAATATAATCTAATGGTATGGCTAGATTCGAATAGTATTTTTATATTCCGATTCTAATTCTATAGGATTTGAATTGAACGTTTTTTTTCTTCAATTTTAACTCATTGCTTCGTTTCTTGTTCAGATGAAATATGCCTATCACTATCTCACATTAAGTCAGAAAATTCAAAAACGAGAAAAATTGTACCCCTTTTCTAGGTAAATAGAATTTCTTTTTCCATTATGAGTCTACTGCATATATAATGTAGTAGACTCATAATGGAAAATGGTTAAGTCATGAATTGAACAGGCCCTTTTAACTCAGTGGTAGAGTAACGCCATGGTAAGGCGTAAGTCATCGGTTCAAATCCGATAAAGGGCTTTTTCATGAAACTCGAGTGTTTGTCTTCGTTTTTCATCGGAGAATACAGATATTTTTGATAGTAAAAAAAAGGCAAACACCATTGTAATATTTATAATATAATGAGTTCTTATTATTTAAGTTTTAGTTCTAATTAAAAAGTTGAACAATTAATCATTATTATACTGACTAATTGAACTTAGTGGGTGAGGGTTCTATCCTGTAGTGACATAATAATCCTCTTTATATCTTATTATATTTTATTTAAATATTCCAGGAGACATAACATAAATATTCTAGATATCCAACCCCTATTTATTAATCACAAACCAAAATATTCCTACTTCCCTATTGTTTCTACCAAACCTACCATAAGAATTCTAACTAAAAAAAAAGTAAGTGGACCTGACCCATTGAATCATGACTATATCAGCTATTCTGATATTTAAATTCGATATATAATATATTAGTAGATAGTAGAAGCGGGTTTTTTATTTCTTTTTTTAGTTTCTTAGATCACAAAAGACAAGAATTTGTCGATATTTATGATTTGATTTTCTTGTTAATGGGTGCTCTATAGGAATAAATCGCTATTCTATTCTTTTCCGATACATTATATTCTTTTCCGATACATATAATATATATAAAATATATTTCGAAAATCCATTTTTCAATATCTTTCCTTGATTTCCAAATCTGATTCCAATATTGTTTTGTTGTTTTGTTTCGGCTTGAACTCATGGATTTACCTAGGTCGGTTTATGAACCAATAGAAAAAAAAAAGAAGAATTCTTTTTTTTTTTCGAAACCCATTGTATTCTAAAGGACATGGAACGACGAATCGTCCATACATAATTGAACTATCGCATGCCCTGAAAATGAGATGACGTGTTCGGAAATGGTTGAAGTAGTTGAATAGGAGGATCACTATGACTATAGCTCTTGGTAAAATTGCCAAAGAAGAAAATGATTTGTTTGATATTATGGATGACTGGTTACGGAGGGACCGTTTCGTTTTTGTAGGCTGGTCCGGCCTATTGCTCTTTCCTTGTGCTTATTTCGCTTTAGGGGGTTGGTTCACAGGTACAACTTTTGTAACTTCATGGTATACCCATGGATTGGCCAGTTCCTATTTGGAAGGTTGTAATTTCTTAACTGCTGCGGTTTCTACCCCCGCAAATAGTTTAGCACATTCTTTATTACTACTATGGGGACCTGAAGCACAAGGGGATTTTACTCGTTGGTGTCAATTAGGAGGGCT